GAATTAATAAAATTCAATTTTTCTCGTTCTATCTCAGAGTATCCATTGACTCGAAACTGATCTGCCTCCATTTCCACTTTTCGTAAGCGAGTCCGGGCCTTTTCCAGCTGTTCAACGGCTCCCCCACGCAGTTCTTCTGAATTTCGAATAGTATTCAAGATCCTCTGTTTTCGATTATCTAATAAATCACTTAATGAAAGTAGATTCTCTTTCCATTCATTTTAAAACTTCCATGATCCCTTCCCGAACCAAACATGAATCTTTCGATTCATTTGGCTCTCACGCTCAATTACTTATGATAAATTCCCATATCTTTTTTTGAATGTAATGAGCCTATCCTCTATTCTCTCTTCATATTCCAAAATAAAAATATCAAAACCAATCACTAATCCAAAACCAAAAAAGCCGGAGGACTCTTCTGACCAAACAAAAATATGTAATTGTCAGCAAAGTTGTTTCTTTTTTTTTTCAAATCCAAAAATCCAAAAAGGTTTTCTTCCTTTATACACAATACATAGGTCGTCGATTCAGCATTGGATAAAAGGGGGGATTTAATCCCAATTTTTATAATAAGCGGTTCAAATCATTTTATCCATATGAGTGTTCTATATCGATAAATTATTCATTTTGAAAGCATCTCTATATTACTAGTCATATAGTGGTAGAAAGAGTACCATATTGCGTCTGGACTTCAAACAATTTAGCTTTAACCATAGTTAATGGTCCCACATTTTTTTTGGTTGATAGAGAATCAAAGTGGATTTAACAACGAATCACGAAATGCTATGGTTCTTCCATATGATTTCTTTATTCAGAAGTCATTCGTGAGATCATGTACCTCTATTTCCTAGTTATAACATAAAAAGTACAGCTGGTTGGATCCAACCTATTCTTGAAATAAACAACTCGCACACACTCCCTTTACAAAAAAAACCAATACCCCAAGCACTACACTTAGATTTATTAGATTTGTTGCTAAAATATCGGTATTAAACCCGAAACTCCCGGCGGACGGCCAGTGGCCCAAAGAAACGAAAGAATCGGTTACATTTTTCATATGATCTCCTCTTATAGATAGACTAAAAAAAAGAACAGAGTTCTTTTTGTATCGCCCTGCCCCCCTTTATTATATATAAATTTTACTATTTCTAAATCGAGTCAAAAAAGATTCTATTTAGAAATGGCGAATTACCCCCTTTATTGAAACCCTTCCTAAAAAACCTAAAAGGGGGTTTCCTTGGACTACGAACGGGAAGGATGAAAGCGAGTGGGTATGCTAATTACTCATCCGCAAATCAGCCCTTCCCGTGGGTTATTTTCTCAACGAATAAGTAATTCTAGGAATGAAATCTTGATATAATTCGAAAAAGCAAATGACAGGTTCAAGGCAATAAAATATGCAAAAATTTGCTTTTTCTTATTTATAAGTTTATAAGATTAAACAAAAGGATTCGCAAATAAAAGTGCTAATGCTACAACCAGGCCATAAATTGTTAAAGCTTCCATAAAAGCTAGACTAAGTAATAAAGTACCTCGTATTTTTCCCTCCGCCTCGGGCTGTCTCGCGATACCTTCTACAGCTTGACCCGCAGCAGTACCTTGACCAACTCCAGGTCCAATAGAAGCAAGCCCTACAGCCAATCCAGCAGCAATAACGGAAGCGGCAGAAATCAGTGGATTCATGATAAGTTCCTCATACAAAAAAAAGAAATGGTTAATGATACAGTCAGCCGATGAATTATAACTTAATTATTCCATCGCTACAATTCATCCAGTCGAAGTCACTACAAACTTCAAATTGAAGTAATAATCTTATTCAAGGATCAAAACTACTTTACTTCGATATCTCTTTTTTAGTTCCTATAGACAAAGTATTTGCGAATCCGTACGACTTTCGTGCGTCCATTTCTTTGTTCCGAACCATTCTTTGAATTCTTCGATCTTTTTCTTGATTTCATCCGTTTATTCATTCAACTCACAGTCCCAGAGGATACGGAAGGACTTCTATTGGAATACCCATCGAAATTTCTAGTAGTAGGGCAAATTGAATATATCTCTAGTTCATATATAACTAGTCAATATCTAATATCACATATACATGTCTTTCTTCCATAACGTAAACCTACTCTTCATTCATCTTAGATTCAACCGGATTCGAGAATCATTCGTCGAAAAACAAGTTGACTTATAGCGTAGCAGATTTTTTACATATAATATACCTAGCACAACCTTCCTCTCCGATCCGAATCACCCTATCTTTTCTGAATCCCTTTTTTTTTAATTCTTCTTTCCCTTCCCCTTTCTTTATCATTATCCCGCATGGATACAATCTAAATGGACAAATTGCTTAGGCCGAATCATTGGATAGAAATATCATTATTTGATTGATCTAAGTTGACGCAATTTATTATTTATGAAAATTTTATTTTGTTCAATCGCTGAAGAAAATCAACTGAAAGGGGAATCGTTCTATAGAGCCTACCCCCTTTTTTACTCACAC